ATTGGGTAGACCTCATACAATAACTGTCCTAGCTCTACCCTATCTTTTGTTTCATTTCTTCTGGAACAATCACAAACACTTTTTTGATTATGGATCTACTAGCATAAATTCAATGCGTAATCTCAGCATTCAATGTGTATTCCTGAATAATCTCATTTTTCAATTATTCAACTATTTCATTTTACCAAGTTCAATGTTAGCCAGATTAGTAAACATTTATATGTTTCGATGCAACAACAAGATGTTATTTGTAACAAGTAGTTTTGTTGGTTGGTTAATTGGTCACATTTTATTCATGAAATGGGTTGGATTGGTATTAGTCTGGATCCAGCAAAATCATTCTATTCGATCTAATAAGTACCTTGTGTCAAAATTGAGAAATTCTATGGCTCGAATCTTTAGTATTTTCTTATTTATTACCTGTGTCTACTATTTAGGAAGAATGCCGTCACCTATTTTTACTAAGAAACTGAAAGAAACCCCAGAAACGAAAGAAAGTGAGGAAGAAACAGATGTAGAAATAGAAAAAACTTCCAAAACGAAGGAGACTAAACAGGAAGAAGAGGAATTCACCGAAGAAGATCCTTCTCCTTCCCTTTTTTCGGAAGAAAAGGAGGATCCGGACAAAATCCAAATCGATGAAACAGAAAAGATCCGAGTGAATGGAAAGGACAAAACAAAGGATGAATTCCACTTGCACTTAAAAGAAGCATTCTATAAAAATAGCCCAACTTATTATTCTGGGAATCAAGATATTTCGAAGTTAGAAATACTTAAATTTGAAAAACCCCTTCTTTTTCTTCTTTTCGACTATAAACGTTGGAATCGTCCGACGCGATATATAAAAAACAATCGATTTGAAAATGCGGTAAGAAATGAAATGTCACAATATTTTTTTTATACATGTCAAAATGATGGAAAAAAAAAAATTTCTTTTACATATCCACCCAGTTTATCAATTTTCTGGGAAATGATACAAAGAAAGATTTCTTTGGCTACAACAGAAAAATTCTTATATGATGATGAACTATACAATTATTGGATTTATACGAATGAACAAAAAAGAAACAGCTTAAGCAATGAATTAAATAATAGAATTCGAGTTATAGACAAAGAAATAGTTTCTATAGATGGACTCGATAAAAAAACTCGATTATGCAATGATAAAACTAAATTAGATTATTTGCAAAAAGCACATGATCCTTTATTAAATGGATCCTATCGTAGTATAATAAAAAAAAAGTTTTCATCCTTTATAAATGAAACTACAGTAAATAATTTAATAGATGCATTTTTTCTAAATAAAATTCATAGTGTTTTGCGTAATGATTATAATCACCAAGAATTTGAACATAAAAAATCTATATCGTCAAAAATTAACTATTTATTAACTTTAATGAGTCAATTTGCTGGGGAATCGACATTGAATCAAAAAAGAATTTCTTTACTTTCAGAACAAGAACAAGTTAGTTCAAAGGATCAAGAAATATTTTTCAAATTTTTAATTGATACAATTATAGGGGATGCCCTTACTCAAACAATTCCAAAAAGAATAAACGAATTAAGTAAAAAAGTTCCTCGTTGGTCATACAAATTAATTACGGATTTAGAACAACGTGAAAGAGCAAGAGAAAAAGACGTGAGGCTAGATCATCAAATTAGGACAAGGAAATCTAAACGTGTAGTGATTTATACGAATAAACAAGAAAAAACTTCTCCTAATACCACGGATATAACTCAGCACGTAGCCGAAGTGTCTTTGATACGCTATGCACAACAACCCGATTTTCGTAGAAATATAATAAAAGGTTCCATGCGTGCTCAAAGACGTAAAATTGTTATTTGGAAATTGTTTCAAGCAAATACACATTCCCCACTTTTTTTAGACAGAATCAAAAAATCTTCTTTTCTTTCTGTTAATTTTCCTAGATTAATTAAACGAATTTTGCAAATTTTTAGGGGGAAAAAACCAGAATTTGAAATGTATGATTATGTTTATAAAGAGGAAGAATTAAAGGAAGATAATCAACAAAGGAAAGAGTCGGAAAAAAAAGAGAAACAAAGACAAGAAAATAAGCGAATACGAATAGCCCAAGCCTGGGCTACTATTCCATTTGCTCAAGTAATAAGGGGTTTGATGTTAATGACTCAGTCAATTCTTCGAAAATCTATTGTATTGCCCTTATTGATAATAGCAAAAAATGTTGGCCGTCTTTTATTATTCCAACCTCCTGAGTGGTCTGACGATTTCGCCGAGTGGAATAACGAACTGCATGTTAAATGTACTTATAACGGCGTTCAATTATCAGAAACTGAATTTCCTAAAAACTGGCTAACCGATGGTATTCAGATAAAAATAGTATTTCCTTTCTGTCTAAAACCTTGGCACAGATCTACGATACGATCTTCTCGTCGAGATGCAATAAAAAAAAAAGAACAAAATCAAACAGATGATTTTTGTTTTTTAACAGTTTTGGGAACGGAAACTGACCTTCTTTTTGGTCCTGCCCGAAAACACCCTTCTTTTTTTAAACCTATTTTTCAACAATTCAACAAAAACATTAGAAAATTTAACAAAGAGTCCCCAACTGAAAGAAAAAATTGGATTATTGAAATTCTTATATTTTTAAAAAAAAAAATAAAAAACACGTTAACCCTAAATCCAATTCTAGTATTTGTATTGAGAGAAGAATCTAGTGAAAGAAAAAAAGAAAAAGATTGGATAATCGATAATCACATGATTCATGAATCATCCATTCAAACGCGATCCCAGAATTGTACAACTTCTTCCGTGACAGAAAAAAAAATGAAAGATTTGGTTAATAGAACAAAGACAATCAAAAATAAAATAGAAAAAATTTCAAAAGACAATAGAAAAATAAATATTAGTTCTAGTTATGGTACTAAAAAATTTGAATCGACTAAAAACATTGATCAAATATTAAAAAGAAGAAATGCTCGATTAATCCGTCAATCAAATTCTATTTTAAAATTTTTTAGAGAAAGGCTATACGTAGATATATTTTTATATATCATTAATATTCCACGAATTAATATACAACTTTTTCTTGAATCAACAAAAAATTGGATTGATAAATGCAGTTACACTAATAAAAGAAATCATGAAAGGATTGAGAAAACAAATAAAAAGAAAATTACGTTTAGTTCGACTATAAAAAAAGAATTTTTGTTTTTTTTTAATATTAATAATAGTAAGATTACTAATAATTCAAAAATTCTTTCTGATTTTTCTTTTTTGTCACAAGCTTACGTATTTTACAAATTATCCCAAGCCAAAAATTTTGACTTAGATAAGTTAAGATTTCTACTTAAGTATCGTGGAATATCTTTATTTATTAAAAATGAAATAAAAGATTATTTTGGAACACAAGGAATAACTCATTTCGAGCTAAAGACTAAAAAACTTCCGAATTCTGGAATGAACCAATGGAAAAACTGGTTAAAATTGAAAAGTAATTATCAATACAACTTATCCAAAATAAAATGGGCTCAATTAGTACCACAAAAATGGCGAAATAGAGTAACTAAACATTCTGAGGTTGAAAATACAAATAATTCGGAAAATCTTTTATTGTTATTACCATATCAAAAATCCAATTTTAAAAAGAACTATAGATATGATCTTTTATCATATAAATTTGTTTCTTATGAAGATAAGAACGATTTCTATTTATATAGATATAGTTATGTGAGACCATTTCAAGTAAATAAGAAACAAGAATTTTCTTATACTTATAATTCCACCATAAATCAAGAAAAATTAATTGACATGTGGTGGAATATGCCTATCACTAATTATTTAGGAATAAAAAATATTATGGATATGGATATAGAAAAAAATGCCGATAGAAAATATTTGGATTTGAAAATTTTCCATTTTTGTCTTAAAAAGAAAGTTGATATTGAGAACTGGGTCAATATCAGTATTGGCAGGAATGAAAATACTAAAACTGAACCTAAGAATTCTCAAATTGTTGATAAAATTGATAAGAAAGATCTTCTTTATCCCCCAATTTATCAAGAAATCAACCGATCCCATAAAAAAAAAAACTTTTTTGATTGGATGGGAATGAATGAAGAAATATTTAGCCGTCCCACATCAAATCTGGAATTTTGGTTTTTCTCCGAATTTGTCTTATTTTATAATGCATATAAAATGAAACCGTGGATTATACCAATTAATTTTCTTTTTTCAAATTCTAATGTAAGTGAAAATTTTAGTAAAAATAAAAACATCAATAGAAAGAAAAAAACGAATCCTTTTATACCATCAAATGAAAAAAAATCTTTTGAATTCGAGAATCAGAATCAAGACGAAAACGAACTTGTAAGTCAAGAAAATCTTGGATCAGATGTCCAAGAAAACTCTGAATCTGTTCTTTCAAATGGACAAAAAAATATTGAAGACGGTTATGTAGGATCAGATATTAAAAAGCCTAGAAAGAAAAAACAATCCAAGAGTGGTACAGAAACAGAAATCGATCTCTTACGTAAAAGACTTTTTCTTTTTCAAGCAAGATGGGGACAAGTTTTGGATCAAAAACTAATCAATAATATAAAAGTATATTGTCTCCTACTTAGATTGATAAATCCAATAGAAATTGCTTTTTCCTCTATAGAAAGAAAGGACATGAATATGGATATAATACCAACTAAGGAGGATTTCGTTTGTACAGAATTGATAAAAAGTGGAATAGTAATTATTGAACCGATTCGTCTGTCTGTAAAAGGCGATGGACAATTTATTATGTATCAAACCATCGGTATTTCATTGGTTCATAAGAGTAAACACCAAAATAATCAAAAAAGATACAGTGAAAGAAAAAAAAACAATTTGGATTTGCTTGCTCCTGAAAAAATTTTATCGCCTAGGCGTCGTAGAGAATTAAGAATTCTAATTTCTTTGAATTCAAGGAATAATAATGGTGTGAATACAAACCTACCGGGAAATTGGGCAAAAAGCTGTAGTAAATTTTTTGATGAAAACAAAGATCTTGATCAAGATAAAAATACACTTCGAAAATTAAAATTCTTTCTTTGGCCCAATTATCGATTAGAAGATTTAGCTTGTATGAATCGTTATTGGTTTGATACTACTAACGGAAGTCGTTTTAGTATATTACGAATACATATGTATCCGCAATTAAAAATTCATTTATGATACATTTGTCTTATAATATAGATTCCGATTCCCTATTCTATTTGGTAGATAAATAAACGCACACAGACCTTATCATACATTCAATTTGGATACATGATACTAATTCGATGAAGTATCAATTAAATCCAGAAATGAATCAACATAATTTTCTTTATTAAATTTCTTTGATAAAATGTATCAACAAAGTATTGTGGATACCAAATCAAAATAGCTGGCATTATTATTACTGATCAATAAAACTCCATATTTTGTAAAAATAAAAAAAGTTAAAGTTAAGGAAGGTTAAGAATTTATGAAAAAAAATTCATTCATATCCGTTATTTCGCATGAAAAAAAAGAAGAAAACAGAGGATCTGTTGAATTTCAAGTATTATGTTTTACCAATAAGATACGAAGACTTACTTCCCATTTGGAATTGCACAAAAAAGATTATTCATCTCAGAGAGGTCTACGAAAAATTTTGGGAAAACGTCAACGACTGCTGGCTTATTTGTCAAAGAAAAATGAAGTACGTTATAAAGAATTAATCAATCAATTGAACATTCGAGAACTAAAAACCCGTTAATTTGAAGAGCCGTTTTGAATTATTTGATTTATTAGATCTTGAATTTTGATGAACTTTTTTTTTTTGTTTTAAGAAATTCGTGAAAAAATGAATCGGGGAAAAACCTATGACTGTACCAATTACCAGAAAAGACCTCATGATAGTCAATATGGGCCCTCACCATCCATCAATGCATGGCGTTCTCCGACTCATCGTTACTTTAGATGGTGAAGATGTTATTGACTGTGAACCAATAGTGGGTTATTTACACAGAGGTATGGAAAAAATTGCGGAAAACCGAACAATTATACAATATCTTCCTTATGTAACACGTTGGGATTATTTAGCTACTATGTTCACAGAAGCAATAACTGTAAATGGACCAGAACATTTGGGAAATATTCAAGTACCTAAAAGAGCTAGCTATATCAGAGTAATCATGTTGGAGTTAAGTCGTATAGCTTCTCATTTGTTATGGCTCGGACCTTTTATGGCAGATATTGGTGCGCAGACCCCGTTTTTCTATATTTTCAGAGAAAGGGAATTGATATATGATTTATTCGAAGCTGCCACCGGTATGAGAATGATGCATAATTTTTTTCGTATTGGAGGGGTAGCTACCGATCTACCTTATGGATGGATAGATAAATGTTTAGATTTTTGTGATTATTTTTTAATAGGGCTTGCTGAATATCAAAAACTTATTACGAGAAATCCTATTTTTTTAGAACGAGTTGAGAACGTGGGCATTATTGGTGGAGAAGAGGCAATAAATTGGGGTTTATCAGGACCAATGCTACGAGCTTCCGGAATACAATGGGATCTTCGAAAAGTTGATCATTATGAGTGTTACGACGAATTTGATTGGGAAGTCCAATGGCAAAAAGAAGGAGATTCATTAGCTCGTTATTTAATACGAATTGGTGAAATGGCTGAATCTGTAAAAATTATTCAACAAGCTTTAGAAGGAATTCCAGGGGGTCCCTATGAAAATTTAGAAATTCGACGCTTTAATAGAATCAAATATCCTGAATGGAATGATTTTGAATATCGATTCATTAGTAAAAAACCATCTCCTACTTTTGAATTGTCGAAACAAGAACTTTATGTAAGAGTCGAAGCCCCAAAGGGAGAATTAGGAATATTTTTGATAGGAGATCAGAGTGTTTTTCCTTGGAGATGGAAAATTCGTCCACCGGGTTTTATCAATTTGCAAATTCTTCCCCAGTTAGTTAAAAAAATGAAATTGGCTGATATTATGACGATACTAGGTAGTATAGATATCATTATGGGAGAAGTTGATCGTTGAAATGATAATTGATACAACAAAAATACAAACTATCAATTCTTTTTCCAGATTGGAATCCTTAAAAGAGGTTTATGAGACTATATTGATGCTTTTCCCTATTTTGATTCTCATAGTGGGAATTACAATAGGTGTGCTAGTAATTGTGTGGTTAGAAAGAGAAATATCTGCGGGTATACAACAACGTATTGGACCTGAATATGCCGGCCCTTTGGGAATTCTTCAAGCTCTGGCGGACGGAACAAAGCTACTTTTTAAAGAGAACCTTCTTCCATCTAGGGGGGATAAGTATTTATTTAGTATCGGACCTTCTATAGCAGTAATATCAATTTTACTAAGTTATTCAGTAATTCCTTTTGGTTCTCGCCTTGTTTTAGCCGATCTCAGTATTGGTGTTTTTTTATGGATCGCCATTTCAAGTATTGCTCCCATTGGACTTCTTATGTCAGGATATGGATCAAATAATAAATATTCCTTTTTAGGTGGTCTACGGGCAGCTGCTCAATCCATTAGTTATGAAATACCATTAACTCTATGTGTGTTATCAATATCTCTACGTGTGACTCGTTGAGACATGGGTTCGCTTATTTCTTTATTCTAAGAATAAAAATAAAATGTATTAAGCATTTTCTTATTTTTTTTTATTCACTGATCGAATTGATAAACTAAATCAGATAGTTATATGAGTGAAATAAAACAACTTTTAAATTTGTAGTAAAAAGTCGAATCTCATTGCCTATGTACAAAGGTTAAACAAAAATAAACATAAGCAAGCAAGGTTGTTTCCCCAAAGATTGGTTAATTAGTTATCATGATTTGAAGCGGGTTGAAAAGAACAATTCTATGGGAATTTTTACTATTTTTTTTTTCTATGTATTACCATAGAAGTTGAACAAAAATGAGTGGATGATTAGGAACACCAAAGTACACAAAGGATTTGTAATAGAGATTATGTAAGTTATCCGAAAAGTTTTACATAAAAGAAATACTAATTGAGGCTTTAAATTGGTAGAAATGATCAAGTAGTACTCCCACAAATTCCGATCCAGAGTATGCTCCTATCCACTGATTAAGTGAATAACTATCAGGAACGAAGTAATCCTTTGCTTTAAAAAAAAAGCCTAAATAAAAGAAACAAGAGGGACAAAAAAAAGGGATAAAATGGATAATACTAATATAGAAATAGAATCTTTTTTTATTCAAGGATTAAGTTATTACTCAAAAAAAAATGAAAAAGTAAAGTAGAGGATGAGATCAATTCCAAAGCACTTTTTTTAGTATATATAGCAGACAGAATTTCATTGGTCTAATTCAGGATTTTTCGATTGATTTTCAATTTATTTATTCTACAAACATAGTAAGATTGAAAGAATATCAATCAATCTTTAGATTTATTTATGACTCTTGAGGAGCCGTATGAGGTGAAAATCTCAGGTACGGTTCTGTAATAGCGATGACAAGAGTGATCTTCTTATCGACTATGATTATCTAACAGTTCAAGTACAGTTGATATAGTTGAGGCGCAGTCAAAATACGGTTTTTGGGGATGGAATTTGTGGCGGCAACCTATAGGGTTTATTGTTTTTATAATTTCTTCTCTGGCTGAATGCGAGAGATTACCTTTTGATTTACCAGAAGCAGAAGAAGAATTAGTAGCGGGTTATCAAACCGAATATTCGGGTATTAAATTTGGTTTATTTTATGTTGCGTCTTATCTAAATCTACTAATCTCTTCACTATTTGTAACCGTTCTTTACTTGGGTGGTTGGAATCTTTCTATTCCATACATATCCATCACTGACTTTTTTGAAATAAATAAAGTAAATGTAGTCCTTGGAACAACAATTGGTATTTTCATTACATTAGCTAAAACTTTTTTGTTCTTGTTCATTCCTATCGCAACAAGGTGGACTTTACCTAGACTAAGAATGGATCAATTATTAAATCTTGGATGGAAATTTCTTTTACCTATTTCTTTAGGTAATTTATTATTAACAACTTCTTCCCAACTCCTTTCATTATAAATTCTAAAAAAAAAAAGAATATTTGATATTCACTCTAATTTAATTCACAACTTGTCACAAACAAGAGAAAGAAACAAAATCTTATTTTTTTTTATTGATATTTACTATATGTTCCCTATGGTAACTGGGTTCATCAATTATGGTCAACAAACAATACGCGCGGCAAGGTACATTGGTCAAGGTTTTATGATTACGCTATCCCACGCTAACCGTTTACCCGTAACTATTCAATATCCTTATGAAAAGTTGATCACATCAGAACGTTTTCGTGGTCGAATTCACTTTGAATTCGATAAATGCATTGCTTGTGAAGTATGTGTTCGTGCATGTCCTATAGATTTACCCGTTGTTGATTGGAAATTGGAAACGGATATTCGAAAGAAACGGTTACTTAATTACAGCATTGATTTCGGAATTTGTATATTTTGTGGTAATTGTGTTGAGTATTGTCCAACAAATTGTTTATCAATGACTGAAGAATATGAGCTTTCCACTTATGATCGTCACGAATTAAATTATAATCAAATTGCTCTTGGTCGTTTACCAATATCAATAATCGATGATTACACAATTCGGCCAATTTTGAGTTCGTCTCAACCAAAAGATAAATACCGCGATTGAAGAATAATTCCCAATTATTAAGGTACTTTTTTTTGTTCAATAACTAGAAATTCTGAATATTCAATATTCTGGTGAAAATCACAATTGTATTTAAAATATGTTTGCTGTAACTGGAATGGTTTTAAATAGTTTTAGTTAGGAACTATCCTTTCAGATAAAAAAAAAAATGCAAGGGGTCCAATAACTTTATTTTACTCACCTCAAGTCATACGCATTAGGATTTACCAATTAGGAACGCATAAACTTCTTTTTTCCTGTTCAAGTCAATAAGATCATGAAACATTCCCATTTTTTTTATCTCTTATTTTACATATAATGGATGTACCTGGACCAATACATGATTTTCTTTTAGTCTTTCTGGGGTTGGGGCTTATATTAGGTGGTCTGGGAGTAGTATTATTTACCAATACAATTTTTTCTGCATTTTCACTGGGATTGGTTCTTGTTTCTATATCTTTATTCTATATTCTAGCAAACTCTCATTTTGTAGCTTCTGCACAACTCCTTATTTATGTGGGAGCTATAAATGTATTAATACTTTTTTCTGTAATGTTCATGAATGGTCCGGAATATGACAAAAACTTTCATCTGTGGACTATTGGGGACGGGATTACTTCATTGGTTTGTACAAGTGTTTTTGTGTCGTTAATTATTACTATTCTAAATACGTCCTGGTATGGGATTATTTGGACTACAAAATCAAATCAGATTCTAGAACAAGATTTGATAACTGCTAGTCAACAAATTGGAATTCATTTATCAACAGATTTTTTTCTTCCATTTGAACTCATTTCAATAATTCTTTTAGTTGCTTTAATAGGTGCAATTGCTGTGGCTCGTCAATAATAATAATTCATTTTATTTTTAAAACAAGCAATCCAAATAAAAATTCTATTTTATCATATTCGTTTTCATTCAATTCTATTCGAATTGATTTATAAACTTTTAGTTCAATTTATTATTAGCCTATTTTTTTGCTTTTAATTTGTTCTATTCTAACTTGTTTTATATTCTAGTCAATCAAATTGGTTTAATTATTGTTCATATTGAAATGAATAGAGATTGATAAGGAGTTGGTCAATGATACTCGAACATGTACTTGTTTTGAGTGCTTTTTTATTCTCGATCGGGATTTTTGGATTAGTCACGAGTCGAAATTTGGTTCGGGCTCTTATGTGTCTTGAACTTATATTGAATGCCATTAATCTAAATTTTGTAACATTTTCTGATTTTTTTGATAGTCGCCAATTAAAGGGAAACATTTTCTCAATTTTTATTATAGCTATTGCAGCCGCTGAAGCAGCTATTGGACTGGCTATTGTTTCTTCAATTTATCGTAACAGAAAATCAATTCGTATTAATCAATCAAATTTATTAAATAAATAGTATATTTTTATTATTATTTTAGAAAATTATATTCTATAAATTTAAATTTGAATATTTATCAATTCAAAAAAAAAAAATTATTAGATATCGCACCTTAAGACCTACGTTCAAAAATGTAAAAAATTTATAAATCAAAGTATTTTGGACCTCTTTGTCATTTTCTATTTATTTTCTAATATTTTAATTAAGTTGTTGATCCAATCCAGAAGTAGATTGATTCAAAAAATTCTGGGAAATCATTGATTCGTCTGGTATTTGAATATTTATTTCATTTACTTTACTATAACTAGAACTAGATCGAAAATTAATGAAGTTAAAAAATCGAAATTATAGATCCAATGTCACATTCAGTTAAGATTTATGATACATGTATAGGATGTACTCAATGTGTTCGAGCTTGTCCCACAGATGTATTAGAAATGATACCTTGGGATGGATGTAAGGCTAAACAAATAGCTTCTGCTCCAAGAACAGAGGATTGTGTTGGTTGTAAGAGATGTGAATCTGCTTGTCCAACGGATTTTTTAAGCGTTCGAGTTTATTTATGGCATGAAACAACTCGCAGTATGGGTCTAGCTTATTAATTGATACGTTTCAAAAAATTCCATTTGAATCCATTTATTTATTCTATTTGGATTTTTTTTACCGACAAAAACCCGTACCCAAAAAGAAATTGATTTCTTTTTGGGTACGGGTTTTTGTGGACCAAGTGTATCTTGTCTTTACTACGAATTATTTTCCCTGGTTAACAACAATTGTAGTTTTACCTATATTTGCGGGTTCTTTTATTTTCTTATTTCCTCATAGAGGAAATAAGGTTCTTAGGTGGTATACTATATGCATAGCTGCTTTAGAGCTGCTTCTAACGACCTATGCATTTTGTTATCATTTCCAACTGGACGATCCATTAATCCAATTGGCAGAAGATTATAAATGGATCGACTTTTTTGATTTCCATTGGAGATTAGGAGTCGATGGACTTTCAATAGGACCTATTTTACTGACGGGATTTATCACTACTTTAGCTACTCTAGCGGCTTGGCCAGTTACTCGAGATTCTCGATTATTCCATTTCCTAATGTTAGCAATGTACAGTGGTCAAATAGGATCATTTTCGTCCCGAGACCTTTTACTGTTTTTTATAATGTGGGAATTAGAATTAATTCCTGTTTATCTACTTTTAGCCATGTGGGGGGGAAAAAAACGTCTTTACTCTGCTACTAAATTTATTTTGTATACTGCAGGGGGTTCCATTTTTCTATTAATGGGAGTTCTAGGTATTGGTTTATACGGTTCCAACGAACCTACATTAAACTTGGAAACACTAGTTAATCAATCGTATCCTGTGGCATTAGAAATAATATTCTATATTGGATTTTTTATTGCTTTTGCTGTCAAATTACCGATTATACCTTTACATACATGGTTACCAGATACCCACGGAGAAGCACATTACAGTACTTGTATGCTTCTAGCCGGAATCTTATTAAAAATGGGAGCATATGGATTGGTTCGAATCAATATGGAATTATTACCTCATGCTCATTCTATATTTTCTCCTTGGTTGATGATAATAGGTACAATACAAATAATCTATGCAGCTTCAACATCTCCCGGGCAACGTAATTTAAAAAAAAGAATAGCCTATTCCTCTGTATCTCACATGGGTTTCATAATTATAGGAATTAGTTCTATAACTGATACAGGGCTTAATGGGGCCATTTTACAAATAATTTCTCATGGATTTATTGGTGCTGCACTTTTTTTCTTAGCAGGGACTAGTTACGATAGAATACGTCTTGTTTATCTCGATGAAATGGGCGGAATAGCGATTCCAATGCCAAAAATATTCACACTCTTCAGTAGCTTTTCAATGGCATCCCTTGCACTACCCGGCATGAGTGGTTTCATTGCCGAATTAATAGTTTTTTTTGGAATAATTACCAGCCAAAAATATCTTTTAATACCAAAAATACTAATTACTTTTGGAATGGCAATTGGAATGATATTAACTCCTATTTATTCATTATCTATGTCACGTCAAATGTTTTATGGATATAAATTATTTAACAGTACAAACACTTATTTTTTTGATTCTGGGCCGCGAGAATTGTTTGTTTCGACTTCTGTCTTTCTACCAGTAATAGGTATTGGAATTTACCCGGATTTTGTTCTCTCACTATCAGTTGAGAAAGTGGAGGCTATTTTATCTAATTTTTTTTATAGATAGATTTCCTTTCATTTCATGAAAAAAGCAGTCTTCCTTACGTAAGAAAAACAGAATAGAATCTAAATTCTAATCTGGCATGTTTGACAGTTGTGAGAACCATTTAAATTATGATTTAAATGGTTCTCACCTGTTTATAAGAAACTTGCTTACGCCTTGTCCTATATTTGTATTCGTAAGGTCTTTTCTTTCATTTAATTAAGGGTTAATGTAAATGAACCATAACTATGTAACCCTATTCCTAATAGATTGACCCCAAAATAGCATATCCAAATTATAAGAAAACCTATACAAGCCACAATTGCAGAACTTACACTCCGCAAATTTCTATTTGTTCGAATATGTAAATAAATTGCAAATATGATCCAAGTAATAAATGCCCAAGTTTCCTTTGGGTCCCAATTCCAATATGATCCCCATGCTTCGTTGGCCCATACTGCCCCTGAAAGAATACCTACAGTTAAAAAGATAAATCCTAGACTAATAACACGATAACTCCAATGATCAAGTTGTTCAATCAATTGAGATCTGTAATAATTTCTAACATAAAAGGGCGAAGCATTTTGGACAATATTGCTTTTTTCATTTATATATTGAATCTCACCGAAGAAAAATGACTCATTTAATAAATGTCTTCGTTTATCAACAATTCTTATTATATCTCTTTGAAATGTAATGATTAGAAGCGTTACTGATAATAATGACCCACATAAAAGAGCTGCATAACCCAATACCATCATACTTACATGCATCATTAACCATTGAGATTGGAGAGCGGGTACTAATATTGCGGATTGATGCATTTCAGTTAAGAGGCCCGACGTAGCAAATCCTTGGGTAAAAATAGCACTTGGCGCAGTTATTGCACTTAAAGAATTTTTCTCTTTTTTTAAAAAATATGGAATCAGATGAATAAAGTAGAAGCTCCAGGAAAGGAAGATTAATGATTCGTATAAATCACTTAATGGTAAATGCTTCCAATAAACCCAACGAGTAACTAATAATCCTGTTATACAGAAAAAAGTAACTATCATGCCCTTTTCTAATGAATTATACAGTCCTACTATTTCATTGGCTAATAAAGTTATCAAATGGAGTGTAATTACAACGGAAACCGTTGAAAAGGAAATATGAGTTAAAATATGCTCTAAGGTAGAAAAAATCATAATATAAAATAAAAAAAAAATTCATTTTCATTATTTATTAATAAGACTGTTGCTATTTTTTGATAATTTGTAAGATACCATGCCGCCACTCGGACTCGAACCGAGATGCTCTCGCACTGCTTCCTAAGAGCAGCGTGTCTACCAATTTCACCATAGCGGCTTGTTTGAAATTATAATAGCCCTTTTTTAGTTAATCGTCGAGATTAATTCAATACAATATTTCAGTTTTTGAATAAAAAAGCATTTGCAAACCTAAATTGAAATGGTTCGTATTTCTAATATCTAATATTTAGAATATAACAATAACTTAAAATTTTGTTTTTGGGGGTAATGAGAAATCCATTTTTGATCGGATTTCAAAAGGAGCAAAGAAAAAAATACATAGATTATTTCAATATATACAATTTCTATAGATAGAAAAAACTTTTTTTTATTATATTGTGACAGAATAAACCGGTTGATGGGGAAAAAAATCCCCATCTTCTAAATGATAAAATAGACTAAAAAAGAAGGGTGATAAAATATTTTCTATATAGATAGTTTTTCAAACAAAAAGTACTTTTTTAGGGTTGGCATAAGAGTTGTTATTCTCCATATTATAAGAAAAAAAGTTACAATTTTATATAATTTGAAATATTACCATTAACATTAAATTAATTAGTAAATGCAAACCTATTTAAATCATTTATTTTCGATCTTTTTGATTCTAAAATTTATTTGTTATACCATTTTTTCTTTGAGTCAGGTCGATTTCAATTATTCCAAGGCTTGATTACTTATTAAAAAAACTTTTTGAATTCCCGGTAGAAAGAGATTTTGCTAATGAAAATGCTTTTAACGCCGCCGAATACCCCCTTTTTTTCCAAAGATTTTTACGAATACGTTTTTTATAAATCGAAGTACGCTTTTTTGGAACTGCCATTTAAAATTTAATTGATTACTCAGTGTTATATTTGGATGTGAAAGACATCTATTGTTCAAACGAATATTTGTTTTCTATTTATTATCTATGTATTTAGATTCTAGACAATACCTTCTTTATTTTTTCAATTTTCCAAAATTGAAAAGGATAATATAACTAGAAATATATTTTCTATATCTCTATTAAAATAATCGAAAATATTCGATTCGAAGAAATAAATAAAATAAAACAGTTTATTATTCATTTAAAGTAAATATATCCATATTTATTTATGCTGTGTTACATTTAATTTACATGTACGTAATAAATCACATTGAAAACTTAAATTCTTTTTTGAAAATACATTGAATTTTTTATTTTCAAATTGAAATGATCTCAATAAATGAATTTAATTTGTTTAAAGAATTCATGATTTGAGGAATTTTGTTATTCTATTTTATCGAAACTAGAAAGTAAAGTAACAGATATTTTTTTTTTTTTCTATAAAATATAAAAAAATCGAATTTTGTTCTATATTTTTATTTGGAATGGAAGACAATCAAAAAATTTTGCAAAAAATGAGTTAATAATTCGGAATAAATTATTTCATTATTGACTTTATTAGGTTTTTAGTAAATTTTATGATTCATAGTCTTTTTTAGTCGGATTTTTTTTCCTTTATTCTTAATATGTATTCGAAATAAGTTAAATGGAAGTGAAAATGGGATTTTTTTTATCTTCGTATTTCATAGGCTTCAATATTTTCCATTTACTTAATACTTAAGTATTTATTGTCACTAACACTAACAAATTTTTTATTTGACCAATTGGAACTTGATTATTTCAATATTAAAACAAAATATTCCGATTCAATATAAATAAGAAATATTACTATTTGATATAGATTAGAAAATGTAAAATGAAAAAATTTTATTTTCTATTTAAGTTATTATATATCTTGATTTTTTTTTTATTGATTTCTTTCAAAAGAGGCAAGAGCCTTTGAATTGTAAACACAAAAAATTACTATTAATTAAATATAAAATTTTTCTATTCTATTATGGAACATATATATCAATATGCATGGATCATACCCTTACTTCCACTTCCAGTTCCTTTGTTAATAGGGGCTGGGCTTTTCTTTTTTCCAATAGCAACAAAAAATCTTCGGCGTATATTGGCTTTTTTTAGTATTTTGTTATTAAGTATAGTTATGATTTTTTCGATGAAGTTGTCTATTCAGCAAATAAATAATAATTCTATTTATCAATATGTATGGTCTTGGACCATTAATAATGATTTCTCTTTCGAATTTGGCTACTTGCTCGATCCGCTTACTTCTATTATGTCAATGTTAATCACTACTGTTGCAATTTTAGTTCTTATTTATAGTGATAATTATATGTCTCATGATGAGGGATATTTGAGATTTTTCGCATATATGAGTTTTTTCAATACTTCCATGTTGGGTTTAGTTACTAGTTCAAATTTGATACAAATTTATATTTTTTGGGAATTAGTTGGAATGTGTTCTTATCTATTAATAGGTTTTTGGTTCACACGTCCTATTGCCGCAAATGCTTGTCAAAAAGCGTTTGTGACTAATCGTGTAGGAGATTTTGGCTTATTATTAGGAATTTTAGGCCTTTATTGGATAACAGGTAGTTTCGAGTTTCGGGATTTATTTGAAATATTCAATAATTTAATTAATAATAATGAGGTCAATTTCTTATTTTGTAGTTTATGCGCTTTCTTATTATTTGCTGGTGCAGTTGCTAAATCGGCTCAATTTCCCCTTCATGTATGGTTACCCGATGCTATGGAGGGACCTACCCCTATTTCAGCTCTCATACATGCTGCTACCATGGTAGCAGCGGGTATTTTTCTTGTTGCTCGACTCCTTCCTCTTTTCATAGTTATACCTTCTATAATGTATGGAATATCTTTTATAGGTATAATAACAGTACTTTTAGGAGCGACCTTAGCTCTTGCTCAAAAAGACATTAAGAGAAGTTTAGCTTATTCTACAATGTCTCAATTGGGTTATATGATGTTAGCTCTAGGTATGGGTTCTTACCGAGCTGCTTTATTTCATTTGATTACTCATGCTTATTCAAAAGCATTATTGTTTTTAGGATCCGGATCCATTATTCATTCAATGGAAACCATTGTTGGATATTCTCCGGATAAAAGTCAGAATATGGTTCTTATGGGCGGGTTAACAAAACAAGTGCCAATTACAAAAATTGCTTTTTTAATAGGTACACTTTCTCTTTGCGGTATTCCACCTCTTGCTTGTTTTTGGTCCAAAGATGAAATTCTTAATGATAGTTGGATATATTCACCAATTTTCGCAATAATAGCTTATTTCACAGCCGTATTAACCGCATTTTATATGTTTAGAATCTATTTACTTACATTTGAAGGGAATTTAAACCTTTTTTTCAAAAATTACAGTGGGAAAAAAAGTAGTTCGTTTTATTCAATATCTTTATGGGGTAAAGAAGGATTGAAAAGGATTAATAAAAAATTTTCGTTATTAACCTTATTAATAATGAATAATAAGGAAAAGACTTCTTTTTTTTCGAAAAAACCGTATCAAAGTGATAGAAATTTAAGAAAAATGATGCGACCCTTTATTACTATTATTGATTTTGACAATAAGAATATTTCCTTATATCCTCATGAATCCGATAATACTATGTTATTTCCTCTTATTGTATTGATTCTGTTTACTTTCTTTATTGGATTCATAGGAATTCCATTCAATCAAGAAGGAATAGATTTGGATATATTAACTAGGTGGTTAAATCCATCTATAAACCTTTTACATTCAAATTCGAATAGTTCTGTGAACTGGTATGAATTTTTGATAAATGCAACTTTTTCCGTTAGTATAGCTTATTTTGGAATATTTATAGCCTTCTTTTTTTATAAACCCGTTTATTCGTCGTTAAAGAATTTGCACTTAATTAATTCGTTTGATAAACGAGGTTCAAAGAGAATTTTTTGGGACAAAATAATAAATATAATATATAATTGGTCCGCTAAGCGTGGTTATATAGATACTTTTTACACAACATCTTTAATTAAGGGTGTAAGAGGTTTGGCTGAATTAATTTCTTTTTTTGATAGACGAATAATTGATGGAATTCCTAATGGTTTTGGTGTTACAAGTTTTTTTGTAGGGGAGGGTATCAAGTATGTAGGAGGGGGTCGAATCTCTTCATATCTTTTTTGGTATTTATTTTATGTATCCGTTTTTTTAATAATTTTCTATTTTCTAATCTAATTAATAATTAATAAAGGATCATGTGCTTTTTGCAAATAATCTAATTTAGTTTTATCATTGCATAATCGAGTTTTTTTATCGAGTCCATCTATAGAAACTATTTCTTTGTCTATAACTCGAATTCTATTATTTAATTCATTGCTTAAGCTGTTTCTTTTTTGTTCATTCGTATAAATCCAATAATTGTATAGTTCATCATCATATAAGAATTTTTCTGTTGTAGCCAAAGAAATCTTTCTTTGTATCATTTCCCAGAAAATTGATAAACTGGGTGGATATGTAAAAGAAATTTTTTTTTTTCCATCATTTTGACATGTATAAAAAAAATATTGTGACATTTCATTTCTTACCGCATTTTCAAATCGATTGTTTTTTATATATCGCGTCGGACGATTCCAACGTTTATAGTCGAAAAGAAGAAAAAGAAGGGGTTTTTCAAATTTAAGTATTTCTAACTTCGAAATATCTTGATTCCCAGAATAATAAGTTGGGCTATTTTTATAGAATGCTTCTTTTAAGTGCAAGTGGAATTCATCCTTTGTTTTGTCCTTTCCATTCACTCGGATCTTTTCTGTTTCATCGATTTGGATTTTGTCCGGATCCTCCTTTTCTTCCGAAAAAAGGGAAGGAGAAGGATCTTCTTCGGTGAATTCCTCTTCTTCCTGTTTAGTCTCCTTCGTTTTGGAAGTTTTTTCTATTTCTACATCTGTTTCTTCCTCACTTTCTTTCGTTTCTGGGGTTTCTTTCAGTTTCTTAGTAAAAATAGGTGACGGCATTCTTCCTAAATAGTAGACACAGGTAATAAATAAGAAAATACTAAAGATTCGAGCCATAGAATTTCTCAATTTTGACACAAGGTACTTATTAGATCGAATAGAATGATTTTGCTGGATCCAGACTAATACCAATCCAACCCATTTCATGAATAAAATGTGACCAATTAACCAACCAACAAAACTACTTGTTACAAATAACATCTTGTTGTTGCATCGAAACATATAAATGTTTACTAATCTGGCTAACATTGAACTTGGTAAAATGAAATAGTTGAATAATTGAAAAATGAGATTATTCAGGAATACACATTGAATGCTGAGATTACGCATTGAATTTATGCTAGTAGATCCATAATCAAAAAAGTGTTTGTGATTGTTCCAGAAGAAATGAAACAAAAGATAGGGTAGAGCTAGGACAGTTATTGTATGAGGTCTACCCAATGCTAGATGCAGAGGCGTATAATAGATCGATATGAACATCATGAGCTGTCCCATAATAAAACCAGTTGTTGCGGATACCTTCTTCTCGGTTCCTTCTTCTCCTTCTTCCATAACCTGAGCTCGGAGAAGGAAGA